TTCAATTTCCCTTTTACAAAAAAAAAAAAATAGAGGATCTAGTTACGATTGGAAATAAACTTTTGTATCTTCATCCATAGATCCTTTATTCATACTCATTCAATTGGAAGAGTTAATCCAATCTAAAAAAATTATGCTTCGCGACTCCATATCCATAATCCAATCTTTTTTATTCAATTTCTAATTGGCCTTTGGATACAAATCGTGAGAATGTATATTTTTCCTCAAATATACTATTGAGAGGTAAAGGATTAAACCTTTTAAGAAATAAAGTTTTTGATCGGAATATGAAAAAAACGGAAAGACCCCTTAACTATTTAAGTTTTTGATAGAACGAATCACACTTTTACCACTAAACTATACCCGCTACATATTTATTATTGTATATGAATGGACCATTTGTCGAACAAAAGAGTAAGGCGCAATCAAGATAGCATCAGAATCATGAAAATTTTAGCGTTGACGCTTCGTCCCGCCGGGGACTTAAATAGGCGAAGATCAGAAAGCTTACTTAAATAACATAAAAAAAGGTTATAGTTATATTATACTTTTCTTTTCGTTTGATACGAAGTCATTACTGACAGTCCCGGTCTGAAAGAATCATTGAAGCTGGATCATAGAAAGGATGAAATCTGCATACATGGTTCCTTTTTTTTTTTCAACTTCTCTTTCAACTGACAGATCAGATCTTACTTATGAATTAAGAATTCGGGTCAATTGGATTTCAATTGTTCAAATAAAGCTTGTCTCTTGAACAAATAAATGAGTTATATTATATTATAACTACGTTTATAAATATGTGTGTTTAATATTTGATATTTTTTTTTTTGTATTATTAATTTTAATACTTTTTTTTTTAATATATGTACATATATATGTACATAATAAAATATATATATGTTTTTTATTCCAGTTTCTTTTTCCAGTAAGTAATAAATTGATAAAAAGAAAATAAAAAAATATATTAATACTTAATATTATTAATATTAAGTATTAATAATAAGAAATGACACTTCAACAAGTATTTTTGATTGATATCAAATCATTATTAAATCATTTTATCTATGGAAATACTGGCCTGCCCCGGCCAGTACTTAAACCAAGCCGGGGGAATAAACCTTTCGTACAAAATAAAAGAAGTAGGGTATTTTTCTATTGGGGATATCCGTTTCGAATCATTATCTAAATGGAATTCTTGATCAAATTTCTTCTTATATATATATATTTTTTTATCCTATATATAGATATATATTACTTTATTGTTCTTTTTATATATCTTTATAAGTTTATAATAAACTAACTTATAAGTTATATTATAATGTTTATTTATATATGTTATATAATTGTTATAATATTTTATATATCTTTATCTTATATCTTTTTTTTATTATAACAATTAATTAAATATATATTTAATTATAAATATATTTTTATAAATATATATATTTATTTTTTTATAAATAAATAATAAAGAATATAATTTTATAGAATATAAATAAAAGAATAAAAAATAAAATAGATAAATAAAAAAGTAAAACGAAGGTTTTTATCAATCTTTACTTCACGTGTCACATCACATAAAAAATTTTTCATTTTTAAATGGGGATGGGGAGAGATGGCTGAGTGGACTAAAGCGGCGGATTGCTAATCCGTTGTACGAGTTATTCGTACCGAGGGTTCGAATCCCTCTCTCTCCGCTTCTTCTGATTACTTGAGACTTTCAAATTCGAAGGAATTTCGATCCCTTGATTTTATCATAGGTAAATGTATGGAATAGATAAAATCATAAGAAAAAAAAATTTAGAAAAAGCAGGAAAAACTAAACTTTTTTTTATTCCTCACGTCCAGGATTACGCCCTGGATCATTAGATAAAAATCCGAAGATGAAGAGAGAAATAAAGAATATCACTACTGTATAAACGAATAGTTTGAGAGTAAGCATTACACAATCTCCAAGATCTTTTTTTTTTTTTTTTAAGGGAATAGATTACTTATTTTTACACTATTTTGTTTTGACATGACACCCCCAAAAAAATGAAGTGTTTTTTGAAAAGAAAGTCATTTTCACGAATTTCTTTGGAATAAGATTTTGATTCCTTCGTTATCAAAAATTTCTTGTCATATTCATATGAATAATTAGGTATTGTAGGCAACCTAATAAAGTCTTTGCTCACTGTAAGGTCAGAACGAGGAAATAAGCTGATCAAAATTCATCGCCGCGGTTATTCAATATACAAGAATTTCTATTTTTGAATCGAGGGTTCATAATGTAAGACTTATCTGGTCTTATCAATTTTTCGAATTTTTATTTATCGAATAAATCATGAATTTAGCAGAGTATTAAATCATCGAAAACTTACAGCAGCTTGCCAAACAAAGGCTAAGAGAAAAAAAAGTACAGGTATGACAGGCATAACATCTACGATTGGATTTAAAAAGGCATAAGCTTCGGGCAATTTGGCGAAGAAAAAACTACTCGAATAAAAGACAGAATTAAGACAGATGCAGATTAAACTAAAGATATTAAGCATAACAAAATTTCGTTCTTGTAGATTAGATAATTTTATTCTGATTGAGTTTTTTTTTTTATAAGGGAAAAAAAAGACAAGTCAAAAAATCTTTCTTTTTTTTTTTCGAACTCTCCCAAATAAAAATCTTTCCTTCCATTCTCAAATGAGAATACAAGGAATTCCATTTTCATACAATATCTTAACTGAATTCCATGTAATGATCAATGAATTTTTTTGATTCTATATCTACATGTGTTGAATCCTAGCAACAATATATCCCCAATGTATTTATTGGGTTGGGATTGACGAATAACCAATACCAATATTAATGTTTATTAGTGTCGAATAGAAATTCGAAATGGGGCGTGGCCAAGCGGTAAGGCAGCGGGTTTTGGTCCCGTTACTCGGAGGTTCGAATCCTTCCGTCCCAGATCGTTTCCATCAGAAACGAAAGATGGGATCACATTGTATCCCACATGAAACATAAAATTGTTAACGAGAACAAAAGATTGTTCTGAATTCTAAGAATGATTCTTAGAATCATATTTTTTCTTTCATTTGGTTTCTCACAAACGTAATCAAGTGTCAAATGTGGGTGGAAATAAATAATATCTTTTTTTTTATTCAAAAAAGAAATTCTGGGTTTATCATTCACATTCAGGATATGCTCGTACTACTCAATATTCATTTTCAAGTTAGTTACTTATGGAAACTTTATGTCCCATATCTATGAAATGTCAATTATCATATGAAGCATTCTTAATCGAAATGTGAATGAAAGAAAGGCCTTCTTATTCCCTTACCAAGGGTAAAAAGCCTAAAGTAAATAAATGGGGTATCCCAATTCCACAGTCTATGTGGAAACTAAAGAGTAGGGAGTTCTTGGTACTAATTTCATCACAGGTCTTAAAACTTCTAAAGCTGGTGTGGGAAAAAAATAGTAAAAACGATCTGGACCCCATTTTTTTGTATTTTATCTGGTTCATCTTATATCTTATCCGGTTCAAATGAATAATTGTAAATCAATGTAATGTAGCGATTGGGGGGAAATTCGTATATTGCATCTACTTGACTTTATGGAATTGATGGAAAAGAAAAATTCTTGAACCTGAAGTAAAACAAAATCTGTATTGTATAAAATAAAAAAGTTTTATTAATAATTGATTTTGTTCCGGGATTGCAAATCTATTAATATTAAAGGTTCTTCTTTTGAGGTTTATAGTTTATTTGTTCGAGAAAAATGGATCCTTCATGATTGATCGTCCCGAACAATCTTTTTAAGATGTAAATAAAATAAGTCTTAAGCAAACTTATTTATTCGTCTTTTTTAGAAATATGTTTCATTCATATGTTTCATTCATATGATAGAATATAGAGTTAAATAAATTGGATCCTTGCCGAGCCTTTCCCGGATAAATACTTATCTATCCATAGATAGATAGATAGAAAGTATGTACTATTATATACCGGTATACACACACCGGTTGAGCCAATGACTATTCATGATTCCATATTGAATCAATTACATATCGGTTTGAAATAAAATTAAAGGAATGTTATGGTAAAACTTCGTTTGAAACGATGTGGTAGAAAGCAACGTGCGACTTGAAGGACATGATCGGATGTGGATTCTTACATCCACCATTTTCTATAGGATTGAAGATGTTCTTAGCTCGACATAGTTTGTTCTGCTCTGTTAGGAACCTAATTTGTGTTAGGTTGTAAGTAAATAGTACATGATGGAGCTCGAGCAGAAAGGATTGATTCGTTTATCAGGGGGAAGAATCTAGGGTTAGTAACTATCAATAAGTTAGACCAACTTTGTAAGTATATCCTCAATATATAAATCGAAAGGTTAAAAAAATCGAAAAATCAAAGAAGTTTGAAAAAGAAAAAGTAAAATTTTTCAGAATTGGTAAGACTATTTCGATCAAAAGTGTATCACAAGGGAATCCACCGTTCATATTCTATTTCTATAGTATAGAAAAAAAATAACAAAAAACAAAAGGGTATGTTGCTGCTCTTTTGAAAGGAGTAAGGATCACCGAAGTAATGTCTAAACCCAATGATTTCACAAAGCAAAGATAAAGGATTCCGGAACAAGTAAACACTATTTTCAATTGTCTCAACAATTGAATCAGAATGAGGAATAAAAATAGATTCGAGATGAGACAAACAAAAGAGGTTAGAGACGGCTCAATAAATGTCTAAGGGTTTCCTTTCGAACTCTGTCAGAATTACCCAACTTGAGTTATGAGTACGAATGAGATTTCTTTTTTTCTGTAAGGAAGAATAAAAAAACGACTCAAATCATAGTCTAATTCATGATTTTATGGATCTTTTTACCATTATATACATATACAGAAATTTAGAATCCTTTTTTCTCGAGCCGTATGAGGAGAAAACCTCCCATACGTTTCTAGGGGGGGCATTGTTTATTTACATCTATTCCAATGAGCCATCTACCGAATCGTTGCAATTGATGTTCGATCCCGAAGAGAAGGAAGAGATCTTAGAAAAGTAGGTTTTTACGATCCGATAAAGAATCAAACTTATTTAAATGTTCCTGTTATTCTATATTTCCTTGAAAAAGGTGCTCAACCTACGGGAACTGTTTGTGATATTTTAAGGAAGGCAGAATTATTTCAAGAAAGAACTTCGATTCGAGTTAATTAAAGGAAAAAAACAAAATTAATAAATAAAAAGGGAGGGGGGTAACTAGTATCTATCTTTGTGTAATTATTTACACACAATTTTCCTTTTTCTTGCTGTATTCATACTTTTTTTTCTTGTTTTGTTTGTTGCGGGAATCCACCAACAAACAAGGGGTTAATCTTGCTTATTGTACCTCTATTGATTGAATAAACCCGAGATTTTTTCTTTACTTTACCTCTTTCGTATTTTTTTTTCATCCAAATTTATTATTTATGTTGTGCCAATCCAATACAAGTCCTTATTTGATTTACTTAAATTTGATTTACTTAAATTTGTTTTCTTAACATTGGATTCATATTGACAATGGTGCACCGAAGAAATATAATTCGATCGTAGATAAATAGATCCGTTTATCTCCACCCCATATTTGTTTTTTCTTTCCTTCACTTCAGTTAAATGATGGGTTTGTCCTGCCGGATTTACTGGCATACAAGATGTATTTTCTTAACGAAAAAGAAAATAAAATTGATAAATTAAATGGTGGTTTGTCACAATTTTGACATCTCTATTGGGAATCTGTTGTTGTTTAATCCGATCTGTCCATTTTGGTATTTTGGTGTTTTTAATTGATCAACAAATCTTTCTTTTCGATTTGTTCTAGTTCAATGTTTTGACGGGGTCGTGCAGTGCAATTCAATTTATTTTTTTATTTTGACCGTATTTACATATCCTATTTATTTTATTCGGGTTGCTAACTCAACGGTAGAGTACTCGGCTTTTAAGTGCGACTATGATCTTTTACACATTTGGATGAAGTAAGAGATTCGTCCAGACTATTGGTAGAGTCTATAAGACCACGACTGATCCTCAAAGGTAATGAATGGAAAAAACAGCATGTCGTAATAAAATTTTATTATAATTTTTATTATTTAATTATTATTTAATTAAAGTAGAACTTTGAGTTTATCCTTACCGGATCGTTACAAAATTTTTTTTTTTTTTTCTTTTGGAAGTGAAAAAAAAAAAATTCACATTTACAGTTGGGTCTAGTGAATAAATGGATAGAGCCCTATGGCTCTAATTCTGGTGAAATAAAAAGCAACGAGCTTTTGTTCTTAATTTGAATGATTACCCGATCTAATTAGACGTTAAAGATAGATTAGTGCCTGATGCGGGAAAGGGTGGGTTCCTCTGTGAGTGGACCATTGATTTTCTTTCTTTTTTTTTTTAATGAATCCTAATTATTCTTTATTATGGATTGGAAACGGATGTGTAGAAGAAACAGTATACTGATAAAGAGAATTTATTCCAAAGTCAAAAGAGCGATCGAGTTGCAAAAATAAAGGATTTTTACCCTCTTGTAATTATAACGAACATAAACCAATTGGATAGAAAAGGAGAGGAAAAAAATCTGTTGATTGGACTCCCCTGTTTCCTTTGTTTGTGGGATATATATTTTTTTTTCTTACTGTAATTATATACATAATATATACCCTGTTCTGACCATATTGCACTATGTATCATTTGATAACCCAAAAAATGAAATGGGTCCTGCCTCTGGTTCAAGTAGAAATGTAAATGGAAGAATTACAAGGATATTTAGAAAAAGATAGATCTCGGCAACAACACTTTCTATATCCGCTTCTCTTTAAGGAGTATATTTACACATTTGCTCATGATCGTGGTTTAAATGGTTCGATTTTTTACGAATCCACGGAAATTTTTGGTTATGACAATAAATCTAGTTCAGTACTTGTGAAACGTTCAATTATTCGAATGTATCAACAGAATTATTTGATTTATTCGGTTAATGATTCTAACCAAAATCGATTCGTTGGGCACAACAATTATTTTTATTTTCATTTTTATTCTCAGATGATATTGGAAGGTTTTGCAGTCATTGTGGAAATTCCATTCTTGCTGCGATTAGTATCTTCTCTCGAAGAAAAAAAAATACCAAAATCTCATAATTTTAATTTACGATCTATTCATTCAATATTTCCCTTTTTGGAGGACAAATTATCGCATTTAAATTATGTGTCAGATATACTAATACCTTATCCCATCCATCTGAAAATCTTGGTTCAAATCCTTCAATGCTGGATCAAAGATGTTCCTTCTTTACATTTATTGCGATTCTTTCTTCACGAATATCATAATTGGAATAGTCTTATTACTCCAAATAATTCTATTTTTTTTTCAAAAGAAAATAAAAGACTATTTCGGTTCCCATATAATTCTTATGTATCTGAATGCGAATTTGTATTAGTTTTTCTTCGTAAACAATCCTCTTATTTACGATTAACATCTTCTGGAGCTTTTCTTGAGCGAATAC